ATCTACATGGAGTCGACTTCCGTACATCTCGTTGACCATCATCCTTAGAGTAGGTTTAATAAAGAAAAGTGATCGAAGGCCCTCTTCAAACTCCTAAGAATTCATATCCAGAGATTTAACAATCAAAGACCGATTCCAGAGATTTAATAACAATCGGATCCATCCCCTTATTTATTACCGACAGAGCCTGGTGCAGTTCGTAGAGTGGATCAACAAATGTCTCTCTTCCGCGCTTGATTCGGTTGTGCTCTTTCGGGTTTCTAGTATTCCTAGTAGAAGTGGCTTTTGGTTTGAAGATTGAATCCACCATATTCGGCATTCCAAGAAAACTTCCAATAGGGCCTTTATTTTAATCAACAAAAATCACTAGAAAGAGAATAAGGAATTTGCTCCGTAAGACACTTAAAGGAAATATTTCTTTATTTAAAGTGGGAGGAATGGTTGAGTTCGGTTAACAACTGAGCAATCAGGGTACCTAGCAACACCCTTTCGGATAGGATGCCATAGCGCTTCAAGCAAGAAATATTCAATCAAAAGTCGAGCTTCTATCGTATTGCTTCCACTCGAAAGAACTTACTTGTGCTAAGGAAGGTTATCTTGAATAGGACTACTAAGGAAAAAGACGATGTGAGAAATCGATTGAATCACTGATTGCTTTCTATAGTAAAGGTAAGAGTGACTCTTTAGTGATTGTTAGGTTTCTGTGCAGTGGGTTTAACATCCACTAAGTAAAGCTATTACACAGCTCTGTTTTGCTTTCTTTAAGCGCCGAACCGCGAAGTGAGAGATGATCGCAAGGGTCATATACGGAGGGAGGGACAGAGAGATCCCGATCCATAAGCTTCTTATTCTCACAAGCTCTTATCGGCCTATCGAGAACTCTTTTCGGCCTATATTCTCTTTTCGGAAGAGAAGAGAAGAGAGAACACTATCTTATGTTATGCGGCCTATCGGCCTATATTCGGAAGAGAACTCTGTCTTACCTTTAATCAGTCATGACGGATTAAACAAGCACAACAGAAATGTCTTCAGACAAAAGATGAGATCACTACTCACTTCTGTCTGAAGTGAAGACTCTGTTCACTTTCCTAACAGTTAAGTTAGTGAGAGAACGAGTTCACTCTGAACTCTTCGATCGAGATGCATGCTCTCGAGAACTCTCGAAGAGAGAACACCTATAGTCTTGGCGAGTCGAGTGATCGACTGATCGGCGAGCAAGCCGATACTTGAGTGTGTTTAAGACATGTGTTCACACATGATTTAATACTCTTCAAGCCAAGGTCTTGTTCTCTATAGGGCTTATATCAACTTTGATATAAGAGTGTGGGTGGTTACTAAGTAAACCACTCACTAACTCACTAACTCACTAACTCAGGGTGGCAGTCGTAGGCGGCAACAAAGATATGCTATCCAATAGTTACCTGTTCTTCTTGTTATCAATTCGGAGACCAACCGGGAACTCGGTGAGACTGGAATACCCGATCCCATTCCGACCTCGATGCTGTTGCTGTGAATCGTCTTGCGCCATATGTACTGAGATTGTCGATTGTTCGGGAGACATGGTCCGACCCGGTCTAACGATTATGCTCTTGAGCGTAATGTTAGACTATCTGACTATCGTCAATCATTGATTGACATTCCAATCAATTGTTCGGCTCGGCGGCTCTCAACTCTCAGAGTTTGAGCTGCTACATCCAATTCTCGTTATCGGAGTATCAAGTTGTTCTCTGCAGAGCAGAGCAGAGCAGAATAAAGAGCTGAGACTCTCAGCTCAGAGTTGGTCAACAACCAACTCACTCGCTCGTTTCTTACTCTTACGAGTTACGAGTTCGTACCAATTGATTCATCAAGCCGATTGATTGACCTGTCTGTAAGTCAACCCAGTTGATCTTTACCATCATGCATGCATGCATGAACAACAAACTCGATACTCGACTCGTCGAAAGAAGAGACTGCGAAAGAGTAGTTGAGAGTTAAGAGCTTGCCGACGTCAGTGTTTATCCGTCGGGTTATACTGTTATTTAAATAACAGAGAATAGAAACAAAGAGAAATCGTTAAGCACGAAGAAAAGCTTGACATTCCATCTTTGAAAAAAGCGTCAGGCCCAAAGAGCTTACAGTAGTGCCTTGCGTTGCGAGGTCGTAGAGCCGGTAACCTCGTTGCCTAAGAAGATCGCGAAATGCTTGTTTTTCTTTGACTTACTCTGAAGACTCTGTTAACGCTAGTGAAGCATAATGCTTCATGAAGCGTTACGACATGTTCTATTCGTTGAACTTGAGGTTTTTTTGACAGGCTTCTCCTAATTTGGTCAACAACCAACTCCCCGAAGCATTCTAGGCTTACGCGCCCTCCGTCCCGCACAAGAGAAGAGAATATGGGACCAAGTAAGAGAAAATGGTTCGAAGAGGCTATATAGCTTCGTCGAATGGTTTTCTCGTTAGACGGAACAACTCTCCTGGCTGGGCTATGGGCTCTGGACTTCCCTCAAGAGATTACTCTAATTATATATTAAGTCTCATTAAGGACAAAACACGCCGTGAGGAAATATTGACCCCCAATCTTAATTAATTACTTAAGTAATTTCCGGTCTAATTCCTCATTTTCTTATAGTTGTATATCTCTCTCTCTATCTCTTGAGATCTCAAGAGTCTCTCTATTCTCTTTATGAGTAAAGAGATGATCTAACCGAAAGAATAATCTGGTTGTGATCTACACCTTCGGCTTGCTTGCTTGGCTTAAGTGCACTCAGGTGAGCCAACAAGTTGAACCAATAGGCTCTGAACACCTTACCCAATTCAACTTCTTTACCCGGAGCATAACCTGAGAAAACCGGTTTATTCATCTGCGCACCCGGAACGAACAGGGGATCAGGAATCTCATATGAAGTGTTCTAGGAAGAGAAGATCAGGAATCTTGAATTTTCATCTCTTAGTTGAGTACTGACTGTGGAATACTAAGAAGATCGAAACCCTCACAAAGAGTCTCAAGACAAAAGAAATGGACACTCCGACCTATACTGACTAGAAGATCGAATCGGGAATGGGTTAACTAAGAATGCGGGACACGACATAACATAGGCATTGCGACTTCCAACAATGGACTAGAAAGGATATGTACACCGATATTGATTTCCGATTTTACGAACTGGACTCGGAGGTTACCCAATCACAGATGATAACCCTAATAAACTAACCAAATTAAAAGCTTGCAAGGATGGAAGGCTTGGGCACAACACTAACAGACTAGAAGGAGTTTCCACAGTCTCAAAAGGAACGGAACGGAAAGAGTAGAGGTAGAGTAGGCATCTATCGTCTTCACGGAATTTGGTTAGACTATGCCGAAAGAGAGCCGAACTGTTTAGTAGGGATCGGAAAGGTGTGACTGCATAATTCCTTCTGTACTGACAATCAGGCTACTGAGGGAGAATAATCGATTAACTCAGGAGCACCACCTTAAAGAATCTTTTATTAATCTATTCTGTGTCCCACGCCCATTCTTTTCTTTTCTTCCTCAGCAAGAAGTAAATGCTAACTAAATAAGGAGATCAGATCAAGACTTGGTTTGTAGAGTCCCATAGGATTGGTTTTCTTCTTCTTCTTCTCCTGCGGGTTATTACTTATATTTACGACACGGGGAATTGATCGAGTGCGCGCTTTCCTTTTAAATGGAACAAAAGCTCAAGATTTCGGGTAGATCAGAGACATGGGGCCACTATAAGGTTCAAAACTCCCGATGCTACATGAATTTTATTAGCTGTCGAATGAGACTACTCATCTGTATGTAGGCTGGAAAAGGGAACTCATCAAGATGTTGGTTCCGCGTATCACGTTTTTCAACAAGAATATTGGACGACTTCTTTTCTTTGTATATACCACTCTTTCACTGGACTTAGAAGACGGTTTTCATCATTGACCGGTAACTCTCCATTTTCAAAGCCTAATTTCATTCCACTATCGTGTCAGTAGTACTGTACAGAAAAGGATGGTTAGGTTGCTCTGGATAGGCACTCTGAGTCAGCTGGGCACCTTCTTTCGTGGGACTGATGACTTTCTTGTTGATGCAACAAGTAACTGAACTGCCTTACAGATAGATAGCCCGCAACCACCATTATCTCGGGGCACGAGAGTAGCTGAGAGAACGGAACGAGAAGGTAGGCCGAGTCGGTTTGATATAGTATATCAGAGCAGTTAGTTCACCAAAGAAGAGAAGACAACATCTCATAAGAGCCTTTAGGGACTTCCCGCCGTAGAGCACTCTATACTTTATTGTGTTTTATGAGACAGAGACATGACTGGTGAAGTCCATCAAATTATTGGTAAAGAATCAAAGTGAGGGCTGTCGCTATGAGTGCTACGGATGGTCTAATGAGAGGAGAATGGAAGTGATTTTGGACACAGGTCTCTACTCTCAGTGTTCCGGTCCACTCTTTTCGATGCTGTTGCTGTGAATGGGTTTGTTTTCATCTACTCACTTGCACTTGGAAGACTAGTGCCACAGCCAAGATTGTTGCTTCTTGAATCGAATGGGCTGTTTACTCATTTCACCAAAGAGTCGTCATCTCTCTTAGTCCTCGCAAGGTCAATCAAAGAAATCCTATCATCTTTTTTCGAGTCATGCCCGGAATGATCACTGTTGCCCCGGAGATGATCTCCAAGACAGAAAAGAGTGACGGATTGCCGACGAGCCTCTGTAAGATGACTAAGAGAAGCTCAATCGAACAGACCTATAATTAATCGACTGAGAATGGGGTGAGCAACAGGCGAAAGAGATCAACGAGCTATAAGATAAGTAAGATATTAGACAAGAAAGGCATCTCTCCTATAACCCCCGAAGGCAACACCATGCAAAAAAGAAAGCATCGAATTCAAACAACAATTGTCAATTGATATCCTTTCGATAGGTCCGACTCAAAACACTAAGAAGGGTAAGAACTCCAGACAGAGCGCTGACAAGAAAGCAACAATAAAAATAAGAAGAGTGAGTTCGCAGCACATGACCGGAAGGCAACCAGAGTCAGGAGTCAGAGGATCCATAGTACCTACCACCCCACGGACTGCATATCATTGGTTTCACCAATTCATTGACATTCAGACAGACAGCGGGAAGGGCGAACACTCAGTCCTCGTCCTCGTCCTCGTCCTCGTCCTCCGGCAGCACACGTCGTGGGAAGTCACATCATTAGAGGAGTTATGCGAGCCTGATTCTACAATGTTTCTTGCGCACCGTGATCGCACAATAAATAGTAGGAAGAGCATCGCTTGGGGGATTGACTTCGGGTTTGTTGGGATCTTTCTGGGAGTTCAATCCAAATGCGAAGAAGCATGGAGACAAGGCCTTGGATTTGAAATTGGAATGAAATTCCGAATCTCAGAGCTTTGTCTACGAACAAGGAAGCTCTCATCTCAGTCATGCACCGGAAATCCAATCAGGAGTTCGATCCGAAAGCATGCTTCCACGCAGAACAGAAGGATGATGGATAAGTGGTGTTTCCAGGGCCTGACTAGTGACTGAGTAACGCGTAAGAACCTCCAGCCTAATGACTAAACCGTAGGATCAACAGAAATCCGTGAGGGTAGTAGGTCGATGAGCTTGAGTTGAATAGCTCGCCTCGCTTCCGATGTGATCTCCCACACATTGTGAAGTCGGATAGGCTTGTTGGGTATCCAGAAGACCCCGCAAGCAAAACTCTGAATGCTGAGTCGCATAATTACTGCTCTTCGTTAAGGTCCGGTGTACTTTATTACAGGAGTGAAGTTACCATTCCCAACCCTTGTGACTATCTGACACCTGACAATCTTTGATTTATGCATGCTTCAGTACCACTTGCCGGGAAGTAAAGACCAGAAAAAGCGATCCAGAAGAGACCATCCCACTCTGCAGTGCAGTCAGATCCCCCAGCGTATCGACCGGAAGATCTTTAGTGATATAGAGTCTACAGCTCAGCTCGAGTAGTCAACGATTCATTCCCCTCGCATATACCCCTTATAAGAAGATTGCAACTGCCCTTGACATCCATCTTACTTAACTACTTACCCACTTATGTAGTATAGGAGGATCTGCTTGTGTTGAGATTGAACGAACAGAGAAGCCTCATCAAGTGCACTCTTAAGATTCTTATTCACAGTAAGAAGAGCTGGCTCGATGGAAGAGTAATCCTGGCTCTAAATCACTTCAGAGTAAGACAATATGGATATGGATATGGATAGTAAGGTCATTCTTCAAGACTCCACTTCGGGCATAAGAGGAGAATCTCGACCGATATGATGACCATGGCCTTCTTTAGTGTTGGCTTGGTAAAGACCTGGTCAGGGCGTAGCCCGCTTTCACTTAATGTTATTGGGAGCTCTTTCTTCTTCTCCGCTTCGAGTAGCCGACTCACTCGCTTTATTACCAGATTGGATTACCTTTCAATAAAAAAGATGCCGAGGATATCATCAGGTGATTTTCTTAATATAGTTAGGCATAGTCCGAATTAGCTCGTCAGTGGTAAAAGCTGGTTCATCGGTCCACCCAGTCAAGATCGATCCAGAAGAGCCTATAGACCTCGAATAGATTCCCTGCTTTTGGATTTCTTTCCAATCATGCTTTCATCCACGAAAGACGCTTTCTCAGTATCTATTCACTTCGGACTTCATGCTCACTTTTCAGAAGAAATGAAACTCAGGCCTAAGAGCGACTGGAAATCATGCGAAGTAGAGCGATAAGCACACTATCGATTTGATCCAAATAAGCTTAACGACAACTTCCATTCCTGGCCCAGACGGAAAAAGCAGAGACAGCAACCTGAAGGGGTGCGCGGCTTGAGTGAGGTCGATCCAAGACGGAAAGAGAGGCTCCGAACTATACTTATGCTTGGAGGTGGTCGTAGATGAAATAGAATGGGACTATCTTCAAAAGCAGCCAGAGCTAGTAACTATCGGTATTACATAAGAAGCGAAAGAAAATGATCAAGCAATTCGCGCCCTTAATCAACCGATAACTTGAAGAATCTGTCTTCAGCGATTCTTCTTTGGATTTATTTAAAGCGCAGATCGAAGCTTGTCGAAGATAAGGTCCCCATGCCTTATTAAGTTAAGGACTTCCCAACTTACCTAGCGGAGGAAAGGGGCAACCTAAAATAAGATAAATATGTCTAGGTCACTTCCAACAACTAAAGCTATTTCTGACTGGTGTGATTCTCCGCAAGAACGAGTCGGGAGCCTTATCCTTCTAGTCAGTGTCAAAAGATTATGGCGTATCACATTCACTTGCCAACCCTTATTTCCCTGAACGGAGACTGAACCTCACACGAATTGCACTTGGTATGCGGAAGCACAAACGAATAATAAATAGGTCATTCCCTGCCCTGTAGGTAATCGAGTCATCGGAAGTATCTTAGTGCTCCGGGTGGACTGGATTCAAAGTTCGATCCATTAGGTTCTTCGATTTGTTCAGAAAAGAAACGAGAGACAAGAAAACATCTTTGATTACGATTAAAAAGAACAATCTCAAAGAGACCA